GTAATATTTCCATTTATTCATCAGAAGAAACGTCCCTTTTAAAGCAAGAATTGATTTTCCTTGATACCTAACATAATGCATGAAAGGATCTTTGAACAACCATAAATTTGCTTGAAAAGCCCTGGGAAAGTGCTCTCTTTTTCCATAGAAATAAATTCGTTCAATAAGGGCTCCAGAAGATGTTGATCGTAAGTGAGAAGATTGGTTACGGAGAAAGAGGAAGCCGGATTCATATTCACATACATGAAAAGTATATAGGAAGAAGAATAATCTCTGATTTCTTTTTGATTTTGAAAAAGAAGAACTGGCTTTCTTTGAATTTGAAGTAATAAGACTATCCCAATTATGACACTGATGGAGAAAGAATCTTAATAAATGCAAAGAGGAAGCATCCTTTATCCAATAGCGAAGAGCCTGAACTAATATTTCCAGATGGGCTGGGTAAGGTATTAGTATATCTAATACATAATTTAAATGTGAAAAGTTGTCCTCTAAAAAAGAAAATATTGAATGAATTGATCGTAAATTTTCGGATTGAACTACCCCTTTCCTTTCTAGGGAAGATATTAATCGCAGAGACAATGGAATTTCCATAATGATTGAAGAAACCTCTGACATTATTTGCGAATAAAAATGATTGGTCTGCCCCAAAAAAGGAGTCTGTTTAGAGTCATTAACAGAAAGAATCAAATGATTCTGTTCATACATTCGAATGATTAAACGTTTCACAATAAGTAAGCTGGATTTATTGTCATAACCTGCATTTTCCAACAAAATTGATCTATTTAAACCATGATCATGAGCAAGTACATAAATATACTCCTGAAAGATAAGTGGATATAAGAAGTAGTGTTGTTGAGATCTATCTAGCCCTAAATAGCTTTGGAATTTATCCATTTGAAATTCTATTTAAATGAAAGGTAGAGGACTTTGGGGGTTATAAATGATACATAGTGCGATACAGTCAAAACAAGGTATTATAGTACAAACCGAATAGATACCTCGGATCCAGATAAACTTATCAACAGATTCTCTATCATCTCTTTTTCCATTTAATTTTAAGTTTTTATGTTCGTTTTCCTTATAGGATGACAAGATGATTAGAAATCCTTTACTTTTTTCAACCCAATCGCTCTTTTGATTTTGGAAATTGATTTATCAATATACTGTTTCTTATACACATACATCTCCATTATTCCATTATAGAATGGAGAGTGGTAATATTTAGGATTCATTAAAAAATCAATAATATTTTTCCTGGGAGAAAGCCTTCCCGTATTGGGCACTAATATTTTTTTAACGTCTAATTAGATCGGGTAATCATTCAAATTCAGAATGAAAGCTCGTTGCTTTTTCTTTCCCTATAACTTTTTCTTTCCCTATAATAAAAATGAAATAAATTGAAGCCGTGGGGCCCTATCCATTTATTAATTCGACCCAACTTGAAATTGACTTCGGTTTGCTCCCTTTCAATAATTTAAAGAAGGCTTTGTACCGAGCCGGAAAGAATAAAATATTCTCAGAACTCTTAATTGATACGACATGCTATTTTTTCCATTCATTCCCTTTCAGGATCAGTCGCGGTCTTCCAAACTTTACCGATAGTATGGACGAATCCCTCGCTTCATCTAAATGTGTAAAAGATCCTAGCCGCACTTAAAAGCCGAGTACTCTACCATTGAGTTAGCAACCCAAATATAAAAGGGTATGTAGATACAATCAGAATAAAACAAAATTATTAAATTAAAGCATTACTCTACGAAATAAAAAATCTAAAAAAAATTTCTACTCTATTAAATTTTTCTACTCTATTTGGAACATAAAAATGACTAAATCAGAATCAGATGAAAAAATAAAAAATTGCCCGACCAAAAAAATAAATAAATGTAAAAATGGTAGAACATCCCCTATTTCTATGTTATCCACTTTTTCAATCAAAAATCCGGGTATCAAAGCTAATCCAACGAACCCATCATTTGAATCAACAAGTAAAAATAAAAAAGAAAACCTATGGGACGGAAATAAATAGATCTGCTTATCACGATGAATTATATTTGTTCGATACAACGTTGTCAACATAAAGGTTAAGAAAAGAATACGATGAAAAAATACAAAAACTTAAATTGAATAATAGTAAAAAAAAGGACTTGTGTTGGATTGGCACTGCATATACCTATATTTATATACTAAATTTTGAGTTTTTAGATTAGATGGAGAATAATATAAAAAAATTGAATCCATATAGAATAAAGAACTTCTATTCCTTGTTTGTTACTTGGTATTAGAGTTCAATGAAAACCACCCGATTACAGGTAATGCCATAATTTTCTATTTTTTGAGGATCAATCAAATACGGTTTCCTTAGAAAAAGATTCTATAGAAAAGGATTCTATAAAAGCAATGAGAAATAGATACGAATAGACCAAGAAAGGAAATAAAAAAACATAGTATAGAAAAGATATCCAAAATGATATAGAAATCACTATCCTACCCTTAGTTTTTATTTCCTTAATTTAATTTTGTTTGATTAGGGCAAAGTTACTTAAAAACCTCTGCCTTTTTTAAAATATCCTGAACAGTTCCTGTAGGCTGAGCGCCTTTTTCAAGGAAATAGAGAATAGCGGGAACGTTTAAATAAGTTTGATTCTTGATCGGATCATAAAAACCCACTTTCCGAAGATCTCTTCCTTCTCTTCGAGATCGAACATCAATTGCAACGATTCGATAGACGGCTCATCGGGATAGATGTAGATGAAAAAGAACCCCCCCCCTAGAACCGTATAGGAAGTTTTCTCCTCGTACGGCTCGAGAAAAAATGATTCGAAGTTTTATCTATGGATAAAATTTGATTAGAATAAATAGGAAAGGAATCCGTAAAATAAATTAATAAATTCTATAATTTCAATTTCACTCATTTTTATTTAGCTTACTTCCTGAAGAAGAAAAAATCATTTGTACTCATAACTCAAGTTCAATAATATAATATCTCAAATATCTTAAAGAAAAATCTTTAATTTAATATATATATTTTTTTTTGAGTGGTCTTTAACCCACCCTTTTTGTCTCGTTTAAAATCTATTTTGATTCGTTATTCGGATCCGTGAGACAATTGAAGTGGTGTTTCCTTGTTCTGGGATCCTTTATCTTTGTTTAAAATCATTGGGTTTAGACATTACTTCGGTGCTTCTTAATCCTTTCAAAATGGTAGCAACATACCCCTTTTGCGATTTCTTTCTATCAAAGAATCATACCGACGGTTGATTCGTGCGCGATACACTACGTATCGAAAAAGTTTTAGCCGTTCCAACAAATTTTTTGAATTGAAAAATTGCTCGAATCGGATCCTTTCGATTTCTATATCGAAGATATCGAAGATATACTTACGAAGTTGTTCCAATTTATGAATTGGCATTAACCCTAGATCGTTGCCCCTGAGAAATTAATCAATACTTTCTACTCGAGCTCCATCATGAACTATTTACATTACAACCCAATAAAAAAAAAAGAAGGGCTCTAGTAGAATAGAACAAATGACGTCGAGCCAAGAGCACCTTCATTCCTATATAAAATGGTGGATGTAAGAAAAAGAATCCACACCGGATCGTGTCCTTCAAGTCGCACGTTGCTTTCTACCGCATCGTTTTAAACGAAGTTTTACCATAACATTCCTCTAATTTGGAACCAGTACGGAATTGATTCAATTATGGAATCATGAATAGTCATTGGTTCAGTCGGTACAGAGACAAAGTAATTTATATTTTTTCTTATCTACATAGATAATAAAGATTTTTCTGAAGAAATATTAGCAAGACCCCAGCTTTTTTGTATGAATGGAACGTTTTTTTATAAATATCTATTTCAAAAAAATATCTAACAGAAATATCTAGAAATCTAAACTAAATAGATATAGAAATAACATAACTAACAGAAATCACACGAAAAAATAAATTCTATTTTACTCTGCCTCTTCAAGTGACTCAATAAGATAGACCGGCCCATTTCCAACTTCCCAAAGAGTCAACCCATAAGGAATCATTACAAATCTTGATACTTGAAAAAGTTTCCAACTTCTACATCATTATTTGAGTCAAGTTTTACAGTAAAGACTCCCTTTTTTTATCATAAGAAATAAGAAAGAAAAATCTCTGTTTCTTTTCGAATGGAATTGTCAATGATGTAAAGCAAATAAGCTAAATCAAACAATAAAAAAAAATATCGAAAATATATATCATTGTTAAATAAAATATTTTAGGGATGCCAATTCTTTTTCACAAAAAGGGAAACACTATTGTCACTGAAACAGGATAAGAATACATACCTATAGGTTAAGCGCTTCCTCTTTTATATGTATTTTCATTTCATATTTTTTTTTTTAACCTGATGAGGTTAAGTAATCTTTCTACAACTATGATCTACGGCCCATCTTAGCTTTATCTGGGTCACAAAGGGGTTCAGTTACTTTTGCATATCATTTGAACTCGATTTAGTTCAGTTTGTGAAAAACTCAGATATGCTTCCGCAAAGAATCATTCAAAATCAAAAAAGAAGGAGGAATAATATAATATTCTATGCAATATTAGACCTTGAAACAGAACCTCCTTGAACAAAAAACAAATATTAGGATACAATGGATACGCTCTGGGACGGAAGGATTCGAACCTCCGAATAGCGGGACCAAAACCCGTTGCCTTACCGCTTGGCTACGCCCCATTTCCATTTTTATTGGACAATAATACTAATAAAGAATAATATTGGTATTAAGTCTTCGTCAATTCCAGTCCAACTATCTAGAGAAACTCTTTTTTCTTTATCTTTATAGAATCTATTATAGATTCATGCTAGGATTTTGGCATGTGTATATCTCGAATTCAACTGAATTTATTGATCATTACATATAATTCAATTAAGATATTGTATGAAAGTATGATTTCTTCTATTCTCCTTTGAGAATTGGAGGATTTTTGATTGAGCAGAAAAAAAAAAAGAAGGATTTTTTTGTTTACCTTACTTTCTTCATTTTTCCTTAACTCAATCAAAATGCAATTATTTCGACGAAAAAAAAAGTCTGTTATGCTTAATATTTTTAGTTTGATCTGTCTTAATTCTGCCCTTTATCCGACTAGTCTTTTCTTCGCCAAATTGCCCGAAGCCTATGCTTTTTTGAATCCAATCGTAGATGTCATGCCAGTTATACCCCTGTTCTTTTTTCTTTTAGCCTTTGTTTGGCAAGCTGCTGTAAGTTTTCGATAAGAGCTTTAATACTATCCTAGAAAATTCATGATTTATTCGAGAAAAATTATAACAATTGATAAGATCAAATAAGTCTGACAGTATGAACCTTCGATTCAAACTCTCGGATAGTCGCGAGAAATCCGGCTCGCCCTATTTCCTTTCCCCATTTTCATCCTTTTTCGGGGAAATACCTTATGAGCTTAGGGTCCCTTAGAATATCTAATTGTGGGTATGAAAGTGATTTGTGGTAATTAAATTAAAGACTCTTATTACAAATTTCAACTTCATTTGATTTGAATTTCTGAACATTCTTTTCTATTTCTATAATTCATTTCTTGGTGTCAAAATAGGATATGTGATATAAAAGTGGAGGATCTATTATCTTTTCTCGTTTTTCTTTTTCAAAAAATGATCTTGGAGGTTGTGTAATGCTTACTCTCAAACTTTTCGTTTACACAGTAGTAATATTCTTTGTTTCTCTCTTCATTTTTGGATTCCTATCCAATGATCCAGGACGTAATCCTGGACGTGAAGAATAAAATAAAAATTTAGTTTTTCTTGTTTGATTTTACAATTTTATTAATATTTTATTTTAGCTATTCCACATATTTAATTTAATTAGGAAAAAAAAAATAAAAAGGGGTTTGCAAAAATTGAAAGAAAAAAATAGAAAGTCATCAACGGAAACGGAAAGAGAGGGATTCGAACCCTCGGTACGAATAACTCGTACAACGGATTAGCAATCCGCCGCTTTCGTCCACTCAGCCATCTCTCCCAATTGAAAAAGATAATTACTATGTTACATTACACATCAAGTAAGGATTAAATAAAGTATTTCTTTTACATTCTTTATCGTTATTATAGAATTAGCAATTCCATTTAGATGCTCGAAAGATCCAAATAGAATAGAAAGATAAATAAAGAGGACCTTCTTGCTTTTATTTTGTTCGAAGTGCCTTTTGGGCCTGGCCCGGTCAATACCCAGCCGGGCCTTTTTTTGTTCCAATGAATTCCCGTTTTTTTGTTTATAGGCAACATACTCTAAATAGCCAATTTGGTATCTGTGTAAAAATTTCCCTTCTGGGGTTTACATATACTTATCATTTTTGTTATAATAGAATCCAGAAATTGAGAAGGATTTTTGATTCAAAAGAATCAATTAAGTATGTATCCATTTGTATTTTCTTATGTCATTAGGGAAATCAAATTTTAGATTCAAATCCAAGAATAAGTCACGAATTCTCAGTCAACGAATAGTTAATGGTTCCCTTTTGTCATAAATTTCGGCTTTTTTAAGCGAAAATAGACATTTTATTTTTCAATAGAAAGTTGAGTGGAAGTTTTTCGGCATTGTGGGAAGATACGATACAATCAATCGAGGGGGTAGATCAAATACATTACAATAAATAAATTAAATACAATACGAAAGGATAAAAACTTTTCTAATTTTTATACATAAATTTAGATTTAGAAAAAGGATTTAAAAAGGGATGCAAGATGCAAGTACAATAAACTAAAGTTTAGTAATCCAACCGAAAAAGGAAAATTTTTTCTATCGTTTTGGCGGCATGGCCGAGTGGTAAGGCGGGGGACTGCAAATCCTTTTTCCCCAGTTCAAATCCGGGTGCCGCCTCATCAACAAATGAATCTAAATCTCTTATTCTGTTCTGCTGTCTTATTCTGTTCTGGGGATTTTGTAAAAGCTTGGAAATCCTTGAATCTAAAATTCAAAGAAAGATTATATTGGATGGATTTTTTTATAGTTTATAGAAAACAAAAAGTGCAAAAAAATTATTTTTTTTTTTTTAGACCCGTCGTCAAGAGTATAATATACTATCTCCCAACTCCTTCAGAGAGACAATCGGGAAAGGGTACGAATTAGATCAAATAGGAAATAAAAGTATGTAATAGATAGCAATTTTTTTTTACTTTGAAGGGCAAGAAAAAGGAATGGGTCTCTTTTTTTATTACTAGATAGAATAGATGTTCCATTCCATTAGTAACATTCCCTTATAGTGTCATTGTATATTTTACTTGTATTTAGTCTTTCCCTATTAGAAATCATATAGGAATTTTTGAAATGGATTTATTTGACTGGTTCATCAATAGTGTTCGGCCAGAATCCCTTTTTGACTCTGGACCATTCATTCTACTATTATTAGTGAGCAATAATGGAATAATTCTATCATAGAGATAAGGGATATAATTCACATGGATATAGTAAGTCTCGCTTGGGCTGCTTTAATGGTAGTCTTTACATTTTCCCTTTCACTCGTAGTATGGGGAAGAAGTGGACTTTAGAAGCACTCCTAATTTAGTTAACGGTATCAATTGTTTTATAGATCGTTCTGCAACTCATTTTTTATTTAAATTGAAATAATTTTCAATTTAAATAAAAAGATCCTCATTTCAAAATTCCCTTGGATTCTAGTGGATAAATGTATTCTATAACAGTAAAACGATTTTTTCAGATTCATCGGAATAAATAGATGTATCAAAGAAATAGAATCGGGTCCTACGTCAATTCCATATATGGATAAATAACTACATAGATTGAAGATAGAAGCTAATATAGTATACCAACTTTATTAGAAAGTCAAGTACAATTTTATTTTATACATTACTATAACACTAATAGAGAGTATGATAAGAAAAAAATTTCTTTCTTACCATACTCTCGGATCCCATAGAATACCGCCGATTATAGCCCGTTGATTTCATTTAATAGAATACTTTTCTTTTGATTTCTTCAAATATGGATAAGAATTCAGAAGTCAAGTTTCATTCAAAGTAATTAATCGTTTTGACTGACTGTTTTTACGTAAATTATAAGTAGAAAGGCAGTAGGAACTAAAATGAACAGTGCAGTAGCAATAAATGCAAGAATATTTACTTCCATAATCTCATCGTTTTTTTATTTCACAATAACTCGGGATTTAATCCCATAGAGATGATAAATCTTTCACCTGTCAATTCAATGAATGCATTACCTATCGATGATCTTGAATCGGATCAATATCATATCATGAATAACAATATCTGAGCTATTAAATTAATTCGTCGTCGAGAATTGAATAGTATAACATACGAAGATCCCTTATCCATACCGAATCCAATCTTGGATTCCCCGACCGAGCAAAAATTCCTTTTTTATCCTTTCTTTTTTTGTATGTAGTCAAACGAAGTATCATCTAACCACCCATCCGTTTCCATTAAAAACCCAAAAAGAGAGGAATTAGGTTCTAAATTTTAATGATCCAATTTTCTTTGGAAGACAAAGAAGTATGAGAAAGATGAGGCGCGGGATAAAAGATGGAATATTCTATCAACTTCACTATTTTAGTTATTTTCATTTTAGTTTAGGGTTTATTCTTTCTTTGACAGAATCCTGAAAAAAAAAAAGAGAGGAAACCTCTTCGGGATTCAATTATGCTCTCTGTCCCCTCTTTCACAGAAAATGGAGAGGCGAATTGATGTACTTATTGGATCCGTCGGGACTGACGGGGCTCGAACCCGCAACGTCCGCCTTGACAGGGCGGTGCTCTAGCCTATTGAACTACAATCCCAGGGAAATAAGAAGAGATCTAGCAGAAAATTTGAATTCTTTTTTATTCTCTTGTATCAGGTAAGGTATTTCTTAAGAACAAGAGAGTTCTACCGTCTGATAGTAGATTGGCAAATTGTTGGGCCGAGCTGGATTTGAACCAGCGTAGACATATTGTCAACGAATTTACAGTCCGCCCCCATTAACCACTCGGGCATCGACCCAACGCCTAAATTTTTTAGACGTTCCATAATAAACTTCCTTTCGTCTACCAGGCAGACTTGACAAATACGGCTACGGATCATTTGATAGAAAATACCACTCCTATAGTCTTGAGTCTTGGTACACCCCCAGAGGGACTTGAACCCTCGTTTTCTCCGTGAAAGAGAGAGGTCGTAACCACTGGACCATAGGGGCCTACGGCCGCCTTCATAAATCAACTAGAAATAAAAGGTCCCGAGGGCCGGCCAAATCAAAAAGCACTAGAATATGGGTAATAAGACAAATACCATAGGTAATAAGAAAAATACCTTGAGGTAATATAAAAATAGAATAGGAAAAACATAATAGGTAAGGTAATAAGGCCTAGTAGGGTTACCTTATTAACTTTAACTTAATATAACTCAGGCCGAGATCCATCTTTAGTAGATCCATAGTATATAAATCAAATGGAAAAACTCCTTAAGTATTCTGGGGGTTAGTTAATGGTAATCAAATCAAACTTTTACCATTAAACTATATAACCTTGAAACTTTATTTCATTGGTCTTTCTCATCTTTATCTCTCTCATTCACAAAGGGTTATGCGTTGGATCCATGATCCTTCACTCTGCAGTAGATTCAAGATGGTTTACCAAAATAGGATTTGGTCGGTCAAATTATATTGACCCCTAAGTCATACTGTCAATTGACAACACGACAGGACAGGAGGGTAATAAAAGAACGGAGAAGACATAGATATAAAATAAATAAATTAGATAGATATATCTGCGTTAATAATAATAAATATTCATATCATATAGTTTTCTGGTATTCAATATTCAAGTAGATTAGAATATCAATCAAGTAGATTAGAATATCAATACCGTTATATTATACTATAAAAATAAATAAATATAAAATAAATAATATAATATTCTAAAAAAATCCCAAAGCATAGTAAGCCTAAGTGGGAGAATTCTGTTTCTAAGACTGTTTTATCAATTCCGTTCCGCTTGCATCTCTT